ATTAATTTTTTTTTTATTTTTATGAAATTTTTTTGCAAATGGCCTAGAAAAAAAAATTTAATTAATTTTTTTTAATTTTTTTATAAATATTTACATATATATATATATTTATTAAATATTTAATTTATTTTTAACATATTAAATAAATTAAATATTTTTTAATATTAATATATTTTTATTAATACCTTAAATTTTTTGTAAAAAAAAAAATAATAATTATTTTTTTATATTAATATTTATTAAATTATAAAATTTTATATAGCAATTTTATATTTACATTTAATATTATTAAGGGGGGGGGGGAAAATATAAATTGTTTATTAATTTATATTAATTTTTTTAATTAATTAATATAATTAATATATATTAAATATATATATATAAAAAAAAAAAAAAAAAAAATTCTATGTGAAAAATTTTACAAATAAATAAATTTTTTATGGTTTAAAAATTTTATTTTAAGTTTATTTTACATGTAAATTTTAGTGTTATATATTAATTATTTGAATAATATTTAATTTTTTGCAGTAATTAATTTTAAAAATTTAAGAAATTAAGATTTAGTAATATTTAAATTAATAACTAATTTTGTGCCAGCAGTTGCGGTTATACAAGAAATTAATTTAAAATTTTTTAGTTATTAATAATTAATAATTAAATTAATAATTTAAATTGAAAATTATTAGGTGAAATTTTAATTTTATAAAAAATTATTTTATGATTATGAATTAGTAAATTTTATAAAAAACTAGGATTAGATACCCTATTATTAATAAGTTAAATTAATAATGCTAAAATAGTAGATAATTTATTGAAACTTAAATAATTTGGCGGTATTTTAGTTTATTTAGAGGAATCTGTTTAATAATTGATAATCCACGAATAAATTTACTTAATTTGATAATTTTGTATATCGTTGTTAAAAAAATATTTTTTAATAATAATAATATTTAAAAATTTAAATTATAAATTAAATCAGATCAAGATGCAGATTATAATTAAGAATATAATGGATTACAATAAATTTATTTAAATTGGAGTTTAATATGAAAAGATTAAATGAAATTGGATTTAAATGTAATTTTATAAAATTTTATAAAATGATTAATAATTAGAATATGTACATATTGCCCGTCGCTTTCATTTATAAATTGGAATAAGTCGTAACAAAGTAGGGGTACTGGAAAGTGTTTCTAGAAAGATCAAATTAGAGCTTGAATAAAGTATTTCATTTACATTGAAAAGATATTATATGTTAATTAATTTGGGGGGGTAAAATTAATTAATAAAATTAATTAATAAAAGAAATTTTAATATTAAAAAATATTTAATGGGGGTTAAAGTATTTTTAATTGAAAAAATTTGAAATTTTATAGTAAATTAGTATTGTGGGGGAAATTTGAAATAATAATTTAAATTAAATTAATTTGAAAGTAAATTTTATTTGTTGTATCTTGTGTATCAGAGTTTATTAAAAATTTTTTATTTAAATTAAATTTCTCGAATTTAAAAGGGCTAATTAATTAATAAATTTATTGTTTCATAAATATTTTAAATAATTAATTAGAAATGAAATGTTATTCGTTTTTAAATATATCTAGTTATTTTAGAAAAAAATTTAATTTTTAATTTGAATTTAAAATTAATTAATTAATTAATTAATTTTAAATTCAAATTTAATATTTTAAGGGATAAGCTTTAATTTAAATTTTTATAATAAAGTGAATAAAATTTGAAAATTTTATAATTTATATTGTTAATAAATTTTAATTTATTATAAATAATTTCAATAAAATTGAAAATTTAATTTTAAATTTAAATTTTTATAAAAAAAAATTTTTTAATTATAAAAAATTAGTTATAATGATAAAATTAGTATATAAGTATTGAAATTGAATTATAATCATAAATAATTATTTTAAAGGAATTCGACAAAAAATTATATTCACCTGTTTATCAAAAACATGTCTTTTTGGTTAATAATTTAAAGTCTAATCTGCCCACTGATTAAATAATTAAAGGGCTGCAGTATATTGACTGTACAAAGGTAGCATAATCATTAGTCTCTTAATTGGTGACTTGTATGAAAGATTGGATGAAATATAAATTGTCTCTAAAATATTTATTAGAAATTAATTTTTTAATTAAAAAGTTTAAATAAATTAAAAAGACGAGAAGACCCTATAGAGTTTTATAATTAATTGTTTTTAAGTTTTTAATTAATTAGTTTTAAATTAAAAAATTAATTAATTATTTTATTGGGGTGATAAAAAAATTAATTAAACTTTTTTTAATTTTTAACATAAATAATTGATTAAATGATCCAATATTTTTGATTATAAGAAAAAATTACCTTAGGGATAACAGCGTAATTTTTTTTTTTAGTTCAAATAAGAAAAAGAGTTTGCGACCTCGATGTTGGATTAAGATAAAATTTAAATGCAGAAATTTAAAATTTTGATCTGTTCGATCATTAAAATCTTACATGATCTGAGTTCAAACCGGTGTAAGCCAGGTTGGTTTCTATCTTTTAAATAATATTATATTTTAGTACGAAAGGATTAAATATTATAATTAAATTAAGTTAAATTGAATTTTATTAAAATAAAAATAAATTTAACTATTTTGGCAGAAAAATGTAATGATTTTAGAAGTCATGAATGTATAATTAATTATATTTATAGTAAATGATATTAATTGATTTTATTATGATTATAGTTGGGTTTTTAATTTTAATTTTAGGGGTATTAATTGGTGTTGCTTATTTAACTTTATTAGAACGAAAAATTTTAGGGTATATTCAAATTCGTAAAGGTCCAAATAAGGTTGGTTTAATTGGGATTTTTCAACCATTTTCTGATGCAATTAAGTTATTTACTAAAGAAACTATTTATCCTAATTTTTCTAATTATTATTGTTATTATTTTTCTCCTGTTATTAGATTTGTTTTATCTTTATTGATTTGAATTTTAATTCCTTATTATTTTAATATAATTAGATTTAATTTAGGGTTGATATTTTTTCTTTGTTGTACAAGTATGGGGGTTTATACAATTATAATTGCTGGTTGGTCTTCAAATTCAAATTATGCATTACTTGGTGGTTTACGTGCTATTGCTCAAACAATTTCTTATGAAGTTAGAATAGCTTTAATTTTATTATCTAGAATTATTATAATTATAGATTTAAATTTATTAAATTTTTATTATTATCAAAAAATTATTTGAATAATATTTATAATATTTCCATTATCATTAATATGAATTTCATCAATATTAGCTGAAACTAATCGAACTCCTTTTGATTTTGCTGAAGGTGAAAGAGAGTTAGTTTCAGGATTTAATGTTGAATATAGAAGTGGAGGGTTTGCATTAATTTTTTTAGCTGAATATTCGAGAATTTTATTTATAAGAATTTTGTTTGTTATTATTTATATAGGTGGTTATGAATTAAATTTATTTTTTTATTTAAAATTAAGATTAATTTCTTTTTTATTTATTTGGGTTCGTGGTACATTACCTCGTTATCGGTATGATAAATTAATATATTTAGCTTGAAAGAGATATTTACCAGTTTCATTAAATTTTTTATTATTTTTTTTAGGGTTAAAAATTTTTTTTTAGTTTGATTATTTTTAGTATATAAATTAATAGAATAATTATTCTTTCTTAAGTTTTCAAAACAAATGCTTAACAAGCTCATTAATTAAATAATTAATTAAAAATTAATTTATCTCAATATTTTCTTAATAAAGGATTTATTATAAAATATCTAAAATATAAGATTGTTAAAATTTGTCCTGTTATAATATATGGGGTTTCTACAGGTCGGGCTCCAATTCAAGTTAATAATATAATTATAATAATAAAAAATCAAAATAATGATTGATTTAAGGGGTAAAATTGTAATCCTTGGATTTTTTTATTAAATGTAAATGGAAGAATAATTAAAATTAAAATTGATATAATTAAAGCAATTACCCCTCCTAATTTATTGGGGATAGATCGTAAAATTGCATAAGCAAATAAAAAATATCATTCAGGTTGAATGTGAATTGGTGTAACTAAAGGATTAGCAGGAATAAAATTATCTGGGTCTCCTAATAAATATGGGTTAATTAATGTTAATATAGTTAAAAAAAAAATTAAAATAATAAATCCAATTAAATCTTTAAAAGTAAAAAATGGATGAAAAGGGATTTTATCTAAATTTCTATTAGTTCCTAATGGGTTATTAGATCCTGTTTGATGAAGAAATAATAAATGAATTATAGTTAATATTAAAATAATGAAAGGTAAAAGAAAATGGAAAGTATAAAATCGAGTTAAAGTAGCGTTATCAACTGCAAATCCCCCTCAAATTCAATTTACTAATATATTTCCTAAATATGGAATTGCTGATAATAAATTAGTAATTACTGTTGCACCTCAAAATGATATTTGTCCTCAAGGTAGGACATATCCTATAAATGCTGTTGCTATTAATATAAATAAAATAATAATTCCTACAAATCATGTATATAATAATTTATAAGATTCATAATAAATTCCTCGTCCAATATGAATATAAATACAAATAAAAAAAAATGATGCTCCATTTGCATGTAATGTTCGAATTATTCATCCGTAATTAACATTTCGACAAATATAGTTAATACTATAAAAAGCTATTTCAATATTAGCTGTATAGTATATAGTTAAAAATAATCCTGTTAAGATTTGAATTATTAAACATAAAGCAAGAAGAGATCCAAAATTTCATCAAATTGAAATATTTGATGGTGTTGGTAAATCGATTAAAGATTTGTTAATAATTTTTAAAATTGGGTGAATTTTTCGATTTGGTTTGAAGTTATTTATCATTAATTATTAAAAATTCGTAAAGGTCCAAAAAAAATATTAGTAATTTTTACAATTGCAATTAATGTAATAAATAAATAAATAATTAATAATAATATTAATATTGAAGAATTATTATTATATAATTTATTTAAATTAATTTTATTTTCATTATTAAAGAATATAAAATTAAAAAAATTATTTATTTCTGAATTATAAATTAAATTTATTCAATTTAAATTTTTAATAAATATAATTTGAATTATTATTATAAAAAATAATATAATAATGAATATAATTTTTATATTATTTGATAATACGAATATTTCATTTGATGCAATACTTGACACATAAATAAATAAAACTAATAATCCCCCTAAAAAAGTTAAAAAAAGAATATAAGAAAATCAGTAGGTTTTAATTAATATTCCCGATAATAAACATGTTATTAAAGTTTGAATTAAAATTAATATTCCTATTGATAATGGATGATTTATAAAATATATTATAATTGATAATAGAAAAATTAATGTAGATAAAGTTAATTTTATCATTTATAAATCAAAAAATAGTTTAATAAAATAATAATTTTGGAGATTATAGATAAAGATGTTTCTTTTTTTTTGAGTTTATAAAGATTATTTCTTAATTTTGGTTTACAAGACCAATGTTTTATTTTAAACTATAAAAACTAAAAATAAATGATAATTTTAAATATGTGGGTTATTTTTATTTTAATATTTTTTATTGGGAATTTAATTTTTGTTTCTAAAAATAAACATTTATTAATTGTTTTATTAAGATTAGAATTTATTGTTTTAAGAATTTTTTTTTTTATATTGGTATTTTTAATATTAATTGATTATGATATATATATATTAATAGTATTTTTAGTTTTTTCTGTTTGTGAGGGATCTTTAGGTTTATCAATTTTAGTTTCAATAATTCGAACTCATGGTAATGATTATTTTCAAAGATTTAATTTGATTTAAAATGATAAAAATTTTATTTTATATAATTTTTATAATTCCTTTATGTTTTATAAAAAAAATATTTTGAATGGTTCAAATATTATTATTATTATTAATATTTATTTATATAAATTTATCAGTAAATTTAATTAATAGTAATTTAAGATATATATATTCTTGTGACTTAGTTTCTTTTGGTTTAATTTTATTAAGAATTTGAATTTGTGCTTTAATAATTATATCTAGAGAAAATTTATTAAAAATAAATTATTATGTTAATTTTTTTTTAATAAATATTATATTTTTATTAATTTTATTATTTTTAACATTTAGAGTTATAAATTTATTTATATTTTATTTATTTTCTGAGGGTAGATTAATTCCTACTTTATTATTAATTGTTGGTTGGGGTTATCAACCTGAACGAATTCAAGCTGGAATATATTTAATATTTTATACTTTATTTGCTTCATTACCTTTATTAATAGGGTTATTTTATATTTATATAGAAATTAATAGAATAATATTTTATTTTTTAAAATTTTTTAATATGAATTTTATTTTATTATATATTAGAATAGTTTTAGCTTTTTTAGTAAAAATACCTATATATTTTGTTCATTTATGACTTCCTAAAGCTCACGTAGAAGCTCCTGTTTCTGGTTCTATGATTTTAGCTGGTATTATATTAAAGTTAGGGGGATATGGATTATTGCGAGTTTTAATTTTTTTACAAGAAATTAATTTAAAATTAAATTATATTTGGGTAATTATTAGATTATTGGGGGGATTTTATATTAGTTTAAAATGTTTTTGTCAAGTTGACATTAAATCTTTAATTGCTTATTCTTCAGTTTCTCACATAAGAATTGTAATTAGAGGGATTATAGTGATAAATTATTGAGGTTATATTGGCTCTTATGTTATAATAATTGGTCATGGGTTATGTTCTTCAGGTATATTTTGTCTTGCTAATATTAATTATGAGCGCTTACATAGACGAAGATTATATATTAATAAGGGAATAATAAATTTTATACCTTCTATAAGATTGTGGTGATTTTTACTAATATCTTCAAATATATCAGCTCCTCCATCTTTAAATTTATTAGGGGAGATTAGTTTAATTAATAGAATAATAAGATGATCTTGATTTTCTATGTTAATATTAATATTAATTTCTTTTTTTAGAGCTGGTTATAGATTATATTTATATTCTTACACTCAACATGGTAAAATTTTTCAAGGAGTATATAGATTTTATTGTGGTATTTCTCGTGAATATTTATTATTATTATTACATTGATTACCATTGAATATTATAATTTTAAAAATTGAATATTTAATAATTTAATAAAAATTTAAATAGTTTAATAAAAATATTGATTTGTGGGGTCAAATATATGATGAGTATCATTTTAAATTATTAATAATAAAAATATTTGTTATTTGTTATTTATTTTTTTTTTTTTTTTTAGAATAATTAATTTATTTTTTATAGTTTATTTTATTATGAATAATATTGTTTTTTTTTTTGAGTGAGAAATTATTTCTTTAAATTCTGTTTCAATTGTTATATCTATTTTATTAGATTGAATATCTCTTTTGTTTATGATATTTGTTTTAATAATTTCTTCTGTTGTAATTTATTATAGAAAAAGTTATATAAGATCTGAATTAAATTTATTTCGTTTTATTATTTTAGTTTTATTGTTTGTATTTTCTATGATTTTATTAATTATTAGACCTAATATTATTAGAATTTTATTAGGATGGGATGGTTTAGGGTTAGTTTCTTATTGTTTAGTTATTTATTATCAAAATTTAAAATCTTATAATGCTGGTATATTAACAGTTTTATCAAATCGAATTGGTGATGTTTTAATTTTAATAGTAATTTCTTGAATGTTAAATTATGGAAGATGAAATTATATTTTTTATTTAAATTTTATAAGAAATGATTTAGTAATAGAAATTATTAGATTAATAATTATTATTGCTTCTATAACAAAAAGAGCTCAAATTCCTTTTAGTTCTTGGTTACCTGCAGCTATGGCTGCTCCTACACCAGTTTCTGCTTTAGTTCATTCTTCTACTTTAGTAACTGCTGGGGTTTATTTATTAATTCGGTTTAATTTGATAATTTTAAATACTTTTTTTATTAAAATTTTATTATTATTAGGTATAATAACTATATTTATGGCTGGAATTTCTGCTAATTATGAATTTGATTTGAAAAAAATTATTGCTTTGTCAACTTTAAGACAATTAGGTTTAATAATAAGAATTTTAAGAATAGGATTTCCTGATTTAGCATTTTTTCATTTATTAACTCATGCTATGTTTAAAGCTTTATTGTTTATATGTGCTGGGGTTATTATTCATATAATAAATAATATTCAAGATATTCGTTATATAGGTGGTATTAGATTATATTTACCTTTAACTTCTTTATGTTTAAATATTTCTAATATGGCTTTATGTGGGATTCCATTTTTAGCTGGTTTTTATTCAAAAGATTTAATTTTAGAAATAGTAAGTTTTAGTAATTTAAATATATTTGTTTTTTTTTTTTATTATATTTCTACTGGTTTAACTATATATTATACTATTCGTTTATTAATATATTTAATAATTAATGATTATAATTTATTATGTATTTATAATTTATATGATGAGGATTATATTATATTAAATAGAATATTTTTATTATTATTTATAAGAGTTATAAGAGGTAGTTTATTAAGATGACTGATTTTTTATTATCCTTATATAATTTATTTACCTTATAATTTAAAAATAATGGTTATTTATGTAAGTATATTAGGGGGATTATTAGGATTTTTAATTAGAAATATAAATACTTATAGATTAAATAAGTTTTTAATAACTTATAATTTAAGAAGATTTTTGTCTTTGATGTGGTTTATACCTAGATTATCAACTTATGGGGTAAGATATTATTTTTTAAATTATGGTCAAAATTTATTAAAAATTATGGATATAGGTTGAAGAGAATTGTATAGTGGTCAAGGTATGTTAAAAATTATTAAAAAATATTCTATTTTTTATAGAATTATACAATTAAATAATTTAAAAATTTATTTGTTTAGATTTATTTTATGAATAATAATTTATATTTATATATTATTTATTAATATCTATTTAAATAGCTTATAAAGAGTATAATATTGAAGATATTAGGGAGATTAATTAATCTTTAAATATATTTATAAAAAAAAATTTTTATTTTTACAATGAAAATGTAATGTTTTATTATTAAACTACATAAATAAAAATGAAAATAATGTAGAAATATTAATGGAATTTAACCACTAAAAATTAAGTTAGCAGCTTAATTTTAAATTATTATATTTCTTTAATTGGAATTGGTAAATTCAATTTTATCATTAACAGTGATATACCTCTATTTGGTTTCAATTAATAAATAAGGAGTTAATTAACTCTAATTTTTAAGTCGAAATTAAATGCAAGTTTTGCTTCTTATTTAAGATAAATTAATAAATTAATATTTTTTGATTGCAAATCAAATGTTTTATAGTAAACTATAATCCTAATTAGTTCAGTTTAATATATTTTGATTTCATTCATGGTATAACCCTATTAATAGAATAATAATAAAAAAAAATCTAATTTTTATTCAAGTATAAAAATTTACTAATTTAAAAATAAAGATAATTGGAAAAATTAATGCAATTTCAACATCAAAAATTAAAAAGATTACTGTAATTAGGAAAAAGTGTAATGAAAATGGAATTCGTGCTGATGATTTTGGGTCAAATCCACATTCAAATGGTGAACATTTTTCTCGGTCTATAAATGATTTTTTTGATAGTATAATTGATAAAAATATTATAATATTGGAGATTATAATGATTATAAATGTAATAATTGATATTAAAATAATTATTTATATTAAATTTAATTAAACTTTTTGATTGGAAATCAAATATACTAAATATATTATATAAATAATTAATTTCCTCATCAATAAATTGAAATATAAAGGAATAATCATACAACATCTACAAAATGTCAATATCAAGCTGCTGCTTCAAATCCGAAATGGTGATTTTTTGAGAAGTGTTTATTTAATTGACGAAAGAAACATACAATTAGAAAAATAGTTCCAATGATTACATGAAGTCCATGAAATCCTGTTGCTATAAAAAATGTTGATCCGTAAATTCTATCAGCAATACAAAATGGAGCTTCTAAATATTCATATGCTTGTAAAATGGTAAAATAAATTCCTAAAGAGATTGTTAAAAATAAACTTTGAATAACTTGATTATAGTTGTTTTCTATTAATGCATGGTGAGCTCAAGTAACTGTTATTCCTGATCTAATTAAAATGATAGTGTTTAATAATGGAATTTGAAAAGGGTTAAATGGATAAATATTAATTGGGGGTCAAATAGCTCCAATTTCAATATTAGGTGATAATCTTCTGTGGAAAAAAGCTCAAAAAAATGAAATGAAAAATAAAATTTCTGATACAATAAATAAGATTATTCCTCATTGTAATCCTTTAGTTACTAAAATTGTATGTTTACCTTGAAATGTTCCTTCTCGACATACATCTCGTCATCATTGATAAAGAGTTAAAATTGTAATAATATAACCTAAAATTAATAAATTTATATTAAAATTATGAAATCATTTTACTATTCCAGTAACTAAAGTTAAAACTCCAATTGATCCAGTTAAAGGTCAGGGTCTATAATCTACTAAATGATATGGGTGATAATTAAAATTATTTTTCATTAATTAATTAGTTTCTCTAGAATATAATGTTCTTAAAATAGCAATTACATAAGATTGAATAATTGCTACTGCAGACTCTAAAATTAAGAGAAGGATTTGGATTAAAATTAAAATTATAATAAAAATATAAGATAAATTTGTTCCAGTTCTTCTTAATAAAGTTATTAATAAATGTCCTGCAATTATATTAGCTGTTAGTCGAACGGCTAGAGTTCCAGGTCGAATGATATTACTAATAGTTTCAATTAAAACTATAAATGGTATTAATATTGTTGGTGTTCCTTGGGGAATTATGTGAGAAAATATATGTTGATAATTATTAATTCACCCATATAGTATAAAACTTAATCATAAAGGTAATGATATAGATAATGTTAAGGTTAAATGGCTTGTTCTAGTAAAAATATATGGAAATAACCCTAAAAAATTATTAAATAAAATAAAAGAAAATAGTGAAATAAAAATAAAAGTTGATCCGTTAAAATTATTTTTTAATAAAGTTTTAAATTCATTATGAAGTATGTTTAAAATGAAGTTTCAAATTATATAATGCCGATTAGGAATTAATCAAAAAGAATATGGAATAAATATAAATCCTAATAAGGTTCTAATTCAATTAATTGGTAGGTTAAATAAATTTGTTGTAGGGTCAAAAATTGAAAATAAATTACTTATCATTTTCAAATTGGATTAGTTTTAGGTTTAATATTAATAAAATTATTTTTTATATTTGAATTATAATAAATATAATAATTTATAATATTAAAAATAATAAAGATATTAATGAAAAAAATTAAAGAGAAAATTCAATTAATTGGTATTATTTGTGGAATAAAAGAATATTACTTTTGTAATAATTTAAATTTGACATATTTATGTTATAATTTAACTAATTCTTTCATTAGAAGTAATTGCTAATTTACTATAAAGTGGTTTAAGAGACCAATACTTGCTTTCAGTCATCTAATGAATAATAATTATTAATTCAATTAATAAAATTTTTAATTGAAATTCTTTCAATAACAATTGGTATAAATCTGTGATTTGCTCCACAAATTTCGGAACATTGACCATAATAAATTCCAGGTCGATTAATAAAAAAATTTGTTTGATTTAATCGTCCAGGATTAGCATCAATTTTTACTCCTAGTGATGGAATAGTTCATGAATGAATTACATCTGTAGCAGTAACTATAATTCGAATTTGGTTATTTATTGGTAAAATAATTCGATTATCTACATCTAATAGTCGAAAATTATTTGAATTTAAGTCATTAGAGGGGATTATATATGAATCAAATTCAATATTGTGAAAATCTGAGTATTCATATCTTCAATATCATTGATGACCAATGGATTTTAGAGTGATTAAGGGGTTATTTAATTCATCTAATAAATATAATAATCGTAATGATGGTAATGCAATAAAAATTAATGTAATAGCAGGTAAGATAGTTCAAATTATTTCAATTATTTGACCCTCTAATAAAAATCGATTAATGTATTTATTAAAAAATAAATTTAATATTAAATATCCTACTAAAATAGTAATTATAATTAAAATAATTAAAGTATGATCATGAAAAAAAATGATTTGTTCTATTAATGGTGATGCTCCATTTTGTAAATTTAAATTAGATCAAGTTGCCATTTCTAAAAAAAGGATGATCCTTTATAAATGGGGTTTAAATCCATTACATATAATCTGCCATATTAGAAATTTCTTAAAATTGGGAGTTCATTATAAGAATGTTCGGCAGGTGGAAGGTTTTGATATCATTCGATTGATGATGGTATATTTAATGGGAATAAAATAATTCGTTGAAAAATTATTGATTCTCAAATAATAATTAAAATTATTATTACAGCTAATAATGAAATATAAGATCCTAATGATGAAATTAAATTTCATGAAATGTATGAATCTGGATAATCTGAATATCGTCGTGGTATTCCTGCTAATCCTAAAAAATGTTGGGGGAAAAAAGTTAAATTAACTCCTAAAAATATAATAAAAAATTGAATTTTTAATAAATAAGGATTAAGTGATAATCCTGTAAATAGTGGGTATCAATGAATAAAACCTCCTATAATAGCAAATACAGCTCCTATTGATAAAACATAATGAAAGTGAGCTACTACATAATAAGTATCATGTAATGTAATATCAATTGATGAATTAGCTAAAATAACTCCTGTTAATCCCCCTACTGTGAATAAAAAAACGAATCCTAATCTTCATAGAGTTGAGGGTCTGTAATTAATTTGAGTTCCGTGAAGGGTTGCTATTCAACTAAAAATTTTAATTCCTGTTGGAACAGCAATAATTATAGTTGCTGAGGTAAAATATGCTCGTGTATCAATATCTATTCCTACTGTAAATATATGATGGGCCCATACAATAAATCCTAATAAACCAATTGCTATTATAGCATAAATTATTCCTAAACATCCAAATGTTTCTTTTTTTGTTCTTTCTTGGGAAATAATATGTGAAATTATTCCAAATCCCGGTAAAATTAAAATATAAACTTCAGGATGGCCGAAAAATCAAAATAAATGTTGATATAAAATAGGATCTCCTCCTCCGGCAGGGTCAAAAAATGATGTATTAAGATTTCGATCAGTTAGTAATATCGTAATTGCACCAGCTAATACTGGTAAAGATAGTAATAATAAAAATGCTGTAATTCCAACAGCTCAAACGAATAATGGTATTTGATCAAATGATAAATTATTAATTCGTATATTGATAATTGTAGTAATAAAATTAACAGCTCCTATAATTGAAGAGATTCCAGCTAAATGAAGGGAGAAAATAGCTAAATCTACTGAACTTCCTCTATGAGCGATGTTAGAGGAGAGGGGGGGGTAAACTGTTCAACCAGTTCCTGCTCCATTTTCAACAATACTTCTGGAAATTAAGAGGGTAAGGGATGGGGGTAATAATCAAAATCTTATGTTATTTATTCGGGGGAATGCTATATCGGGTGCTCCTAACATTAAAGGAACTAATCAATTACCAAATCCTCCAATTATAATTGGTATTACTATAAAAAAAATTATAATAAATGCATGAGCTGTAACAATTGTATTGTAAATTTGATCATCTCCAATTAAAGATCCGGGGGTTCCTAATTCTGCTCGAATTAATAATCTTAATGAAGTTCCTACTATTCCTGCTCAAATTCCAAAAATAAAATATAATGTTCCAATATCTTTATGATTTGTAGAATAAAGTCATTTTCGCTAAATAAAATGGCTGAGTTAAGCGATAAATTGTAAATTTATTTACGAGAAATATTCTCTTTTATTAAGTCTTATATTCAATAATGATATAAAATTGCAAATTTTAAGGGGTAAATTATTTACTAAGGCTTAAAGAATATTTCTTTATATATAATTTTGAAGATTATTAGTTTATTTAACTTAAAACCTTATTTATATAAATAAGAAAGTTCTTAAAATTATTCCTATAATAGAAATTAATGAAAAAAAATTAATAAATTTTATTAATTTATTTTTAAAATAAATTTTAAATCATTTTATTTTAAAATAATTAAATATAAAAGATGAATAAATAATTCGAATATAAAAATAAATAGTAATTAATCTTCTTATTGTTATAATGAATGTTAAAAAATAAAATTTATTTATTATTAAAGAATTAATAGTAATTCATTTTGGTAAAAATCCTAAAAAAGGTGGTAATCCACCTAAAGATAAAAAATTAATTAATAAATTTAATTTAATTATAAAATTTATATTATTAATAAATAATTGATTAATAAAAAATATATTTAAATTATAAAATAAAAAAAATATAATTCTAATAAAAAATGAATATATTAGAAAATAAAATATTCATAAATTTTCTCTAATTAATAATGTAAAAATTATTCAACCTAAATTATTAATTGAAGAAAATGCTATTAATTTTCGTAATGAAGTTTGATTTAAACCTCCAATAGCTCCAATTTTTACATTTATAATAATAATAAAATATAAAAAATTAAAATTTAGATAATAAGAAAGTAAAATTAATGGGGTAATTTTTTGTCATGTCATTAAAATAAAATTGTTAAATCATGATAATCCTTCTGAAATATTAGGGAATCAAAAATGAAATGGGGTTGATCCTATTTTTATTAATAATGATGAATTGATTATAATTGAAATAAAATTATTTATTTCAAAATTTTTTATTAAAATTATTTTTATTAAAATTGAAAATAAGAAATTTATCGATGCAATAGATTGAGTTAAAAAATATTTTAAAGAAGCTTCAGAAGCTAATAAATTATTGGAGTTAGAAATTAGGGGGATAAATCTTAATAAGTTAATTTCTAATCCAATTCAACAACCAAATCAAGAATTAGAAGAAATTGAGATTATAGTTCTAAAAATTAAAATAAATAAAAAAAATATTTTATTAGAGTTAAATAAATAATAGATAAAAAATAATTACATTGTAATTTAAAAAATTTAAAAAATTTTTATAAAATATTATATTTTAGTGTATGATGCACAATAGTTTTTGATACTATTAGATATAGTTTAATTCTATAAAATATAATAAAGGTAGAAAAACTACTTAATTTATCCTATCAGAATAATTCTTTAATCAGGCCCTTTTTTTTTAAAAAAAAGGGGGTTCTTTTTTTTTTGAGGTATGAGCCCCAAAGCTTATTTTAGGTTATTTTTAA